TCCAAAGAACCAGTCAAGATATGATATATCGGTCATATCATTGTAGCAACTGAAATTTTTTTGCATAAACACAAAAGAAAAATCAATCTGATTCTAAGTTGTGAAGCGAAATAGAGAAGAAAGATGTGGATAAATGGAAGGGTGAGAGAAAGAGAGAAAAATCATTTCAATGATATAATTCCAATATGTAAGGTCTATGAGACATCTCATAAAATAAACGGCAATGTAATAAAGCATCAATACTGATTCGTCCATAATGAAATGAATCTGCTCATAGAACAAAAAAAGAAAGAGCTTCGAGCCAATAAAGACTGAGAAAATTGACTCAAGAACAAATTTCATTATGAGCTCCATTGTAGAATTCAGGCCTAACCATTAAGTAAGAAGCGATGGGAACGATGGAATCTGTGAATCCAAAAAATTCTATTGAAAACGAATTCTAATGATTCATTGATCGGGATGGCGGAACGAACCGGAGACCAATTCATCTATTCGGAAAAGTCATGAGCTAACCCTACAACTGAAATAGAGATTGAAAGAGTAAATATTCGCCCGCGAAAACTTGATTTTATTGGATTGCTAATTTTGGATCAATCCAATCCAATACGATAAAAGGCAAAACAAAATAAAGATTCGTTATAAGATTATAAAAACCAATACAATATTATCTATCAAAAAATAGAAATAATATGTTTAGTTATCTATACAAACAAGATATACAAATTACTAATAGATTTGATATAGATTAGACGAAATCCATGATTCAGGGTATTACTCATTAAATACATGTATATCTTAATTCAAATTATATCTTAATTTCAATTAAAGATTTTTTAATCCTTTTATTCGCGAGGAGCTGGATGAGAAGAAACTCTCACGTCCGGTTCTGTAGTAGAGATGGAATTCAGAATCAACCATCAACTATAACCCCAAAAGAACCAGATTCCGTAAACAACATAGAGGAAGAATGAAGGGAATATCTTATCGAGGTAATCATATTTGTTTCGGTAAATATGCTCTTCAGGCACTTGAACCCGCTTGGATCACATCTAGACAAATAGAAGCAGGTCGACGAGCAATGACACGAAATGCACGTCGTGGTGGAAAAATCTGGGTACGTATATTTCCAGACAAACCGATTACAGTAAGACCCGCAGAAACACGTATGGGTTCGGGGAAAGGATCCCCTGAATATTGGGTAGCTGTTGTTAAACCAGGTCGAATACTTTATGAAATGGGTGGAGTAACAGAAAATATAGCCAGAAAGGCTATTTCAATAGCAGCGTCCAAAATGCCTATACGAACTCAATTCATTATTTCGGGATAAAAATGGAGAATCAAAGGAAATAGGTCTTGGGGATTAAAAAAAAATCGCAGGCACAGGTTTCTTTTTTTGGACAAACAATATTTCTTTTTTTTTCTTCGCCCTTTGCATTGAAAGAACAGATTCAAAAAAAAATGATATGATTCAACCTCAGACCCATTTGAATGTAGCGGATAACAGCGGGGCTCGAGAATTGATGTGTATTCGAATCATAGGAGCTAGCAATCGTCGATATGCTCATATTGGTGACGTTATTGTTGCTGTGATCAAAGAAGCAGTGCCAAATATGCCCCTCGAAAGATCAGAAGTGGTCAGAGCTGTAATTGTACGTACTTGTAAAGAACTCAAACGTGACAACGGTATGATAATACGATATGATGACAATGCTGCAGTTGTCATTGATCAAGAAGGAAATCCAAAAGGAACTCGAGTTTTTGGTGCGATTGCCCGGGAATTGAGACAGTTAAATTTTACTAAAATAGTTTCATTAGCTCCCGAGGTATTATAAATATAAAATGAGACTATGATATGGTTATAGTCGGGTATTTAAAAGAAATAGATTCAGAAATAGATTCAGATTAATTAGTAGATTATGTCTCACGCATATACCTTTAAAAATTCATATTCATAAACAAATAAGTAAAAAAAAACAAGAAAAACATGTTGATTATCTCAAAATTTTGAGGCACCATTAATTTTAATTCATCATGGGTAGGGATACTATTGCTGACATAATAACCTGTATACGAAATGCTGATATGGATAGAAAAAGAGTGGTTCGAATAGCATCTACTAATATCACTGAAAATATTGTGAAAATACTTTTACGAGAAGGTTTTATCGAAAACGTGAGAAAACATCGAGAAAACAACAAATATTTTTTAGTTTTAACCCTACGCCATAGAAGGAATAGGAAAAGGCCTTATAGAAACGTTTTAAATTTAAAACGGATCAGTCGACCTGGTCTACGAATCTATTCTAACTATCAACGAATTCCTAGAATTTTGGGCGGGATGGGGATTGTAATTCTTTCTACTTCTCGAGGTATAATAACAGACCGAGAGGCTCGACTAGAAAGAATCGGCGGAGAAATTTTGTGTTATATATGGTAATCCTTCTAATATACGAATTGGATTCGAAACTTCCTATTTGTGAAAAAAAACAGAAAAGGGACCG